CACGAAGAGTAGTGATTTAACTCTAAGAGAAAGGTCTAATGATCTCGATGTAACTCAAAAATACAGGCATTTGTGGGTTCAATGCGAAAATTGTTATGAATTAAATTATAAGAAATTTTTGAAATCAAAAACAAATATTTGTGAACAATGTGGATATCATTTGAAAATGAGTAGTTCAGATAGAATCGAACTTTCGATCGATCCCGGTACTTGGCATCCTATGGATGAAGACATGGTCTCTCTGGATCCCATTGGATTTCATTCGGAGGAGGAGCCTTATAAAGATCGTATTGATTCTTATCAAAGAAAGACAGGATTAACTGAGGCTGTTCAAACAGGCATAGGTCAACTAAATGGTATTCCCGTAGCAATTGGGGTTATGGATTTTCAGTTTATGGGGGGTAGTATGGGATCCGTAGTCGGGGAGAAAATCACCCGTTTGGTTGAGTACGCTACCGATCAATTTCTACCTCTTATTATAGTGTGCGCTTCCGGGGGGGCACGCATGCAAGAAGGAAGTTTGAGCTTGATGCAAATGGCTAAAATATCGTCTGCTTTATATGATTATCAATCAAATAAAAAGTTATTTTATGTATCAATCCTTACATCTCCTACTACTGGTGGGGTAACAGCTAGTTTTGGTATGTTGGGAGATATCATTATTGCTGAACCCAATTCCTATATTGCATTTGCGGGTAAAAGAGTAATTGAACAAACATTGAATAAAACAGTACCTGAAGGTTCACAAGCGGCTGAATATTTATTCCAGAAGGGCTTATTTGACTTAATTGTACCACGTAATCCTTTAAAAAGCGTTCTGAGTGAGTTATTTAAGCTCCACGCTTTCTTTCCTTTGAATTAAAATTCAATCAAGTAGAGCACACAAAATTCAATTAGTTTATTTGTAGCAAACAAGTAGTTAGTTTATAAGAATCAAAGTAAATAAGAATGGAGTTTTCTTTGATGACCTAAGATCTAATTGTAGAAAGAATAAAAAGTTGCGGATAACTCTTTTTTTTACCTAGAATCCCGATTACTAATTAAGAAGTCTCTATCAACAAGATAAAAGAGTGAATTCTTCCTTTCGTGAAATTAGGCAAATAAAATGAATTTCGTCTTATGTCTTATGTATATAATCAAATAGAGAAAAGATAGATATATAGTTTTTTATCTTTCTCTATCTCCCGAAAATCCCATTTTCACTAAAAATTCCTGTTGGGTCGCATTCTAACGAATCTTTCGATAATCTGTAAGAAACTCTTTCTTTATTAAAAATTCGAAGACAAGAACAAAAGACAAAGAAATGAAGAAAAATAATAAAGTGAATTATAATACATATCTTTCATGTAGAAAGATGAATAAGTCCATTTATTTAGTTCTACATTCCTTGGACTTATTCTATATACTCACTTAGATATATAGATACTTATTTCTATACTAAGAATTTGAAATTTAATTAATTAATAATAATTACAATTCTTAATTATAATTATTATAAGATATTTATTTTTTATAAAAAATAAATAATAGCAGGTACAAATAGTAAATCGAGGTACCCATTTTATGACAACTTTCAATTTCCCCTCTATTTTTGTGCCTTTAGTAGGCCTAGTATTTCCGGCAATTGCAATGGCTTCTTTATCTCTTCATGTTCAAAAAAACAAGATTGTTTAGATCTGATGGGACCCACGTTTTTTTTTCAAAACTTAGACTTGTAGCATAACACAGATATCTATTTCGAAAAATATGGTCTAACGTGTAATTTCCGCCGAACATAAAGGAAAAAGTTCTTATGCCTGCAGAAAAGGATCTATGGGTAAATGAATTCTAGCTAGTTTCAAATAGATCAGGATCGCTGGATGGCTAAAATGTAAAGTCGGTGGATCTATAGGTATATCAATATGTATAGTGGGCTCATATGAAGGGTATGTTATTATTTTAGATCTAACCAATTTGATGAATTACTCCTAAAGGTTCACATCAAACTAGTGCTAGTTCACATCAAACTAGTGCTAGTTGATGAGAGTTACTTCGGAAACAAAAAAAAGTAAAGTCAAATTCATTTGGGGTATTCTCTCAATTCCAATAAAATGCAATCAGATCAAGTATGAGTTGGCGATCAGAAGATATATGGATAGAACTTATAACGGGGTCTCGAAAACTAAGTAATTTATGCTGGGCCCTTATCCTTTTTTTAGGTTCATTAGGATTCTTATTGGTTGGAACTTCCAGTTATCTTGGTAGAAATTTGATATCTTTTTTTCCGTCTCAGCAAATCATTTTTTTTCCACAAGGGATCGTGATGTCTTTCTACGGGATCGCGGGTCTCTTTATTAGTTCCTATTTGTGGTGCACAATTTCCTGGAATGTAGGTAGTGGTTATGATCGATTCGATAGAAAGGAAGGGATAGTGTGTATTTTTCGTTGGGGATTTCCTGGAAAAAATCGTCGCATATTCCTCCGATTCCTTATAAAAGATATTCAGTCCGTTAGAATAGAA